ATAGGTGCTTTTCTATTAGTATTTAAGGCTCTTTATTTTGGGGGCGTATATGATACCTGGGCTCCAGGGGGCGGAGATGTAAGAAAAATTACCAACTTGACCCTTAGTCCAAGCGTTATTTTTGGTTATTTACTCAAATCTCCCTTTGGGGGAGAAGGGTGGATTGTTAGTGTGGACGATTTGGAAGATCTAATTGGAGGCCATGTATGGTTAGGTTCCATTTGTATACTGGGTGGAATCTGGCATATATTAACCAAACCTTTTGCATGGGCTCGTCGTGCATTTGTCTGGTCCGGAGAAGCTTACTTGTCTTATAGTTTAGGTGCTTTAGCGGTTTTTGGTTTCATTGCTTGTTGTTTTGTATGGTTCAATAATACCGCTTATCCTAGTGAGTTTTATGGTCCTACTGGACCAGAAGCTTCTCAAGCTCAAGCTTTTACTTTTCTAGTTCGAGACCAACGTCTTGGGGCTAACGTCGGATCTGCTCAAGGCCCTACTGGTTTAGGTAAGTATCTAATGCGTTCGCCCACAGGAGAAGTTATTTTTGGAGGCGAAACGATGCGTTTTTGGGATCTTCGGGCTCCGTGGTTAGAACCTTTAAGAGGTCCAAATGGTTTGGACTTGAGTAGGTTGAAAAAAGACATACAACCTTGGCAAGAACGGCGTTCTGCGGAATATATGACCCATGCGCCTTTAGGTTCGTTAAATTCTGTAGGTGGGGTAGCTACGGAGATCAATGCAGTCAATTATGTCTCTCCTAGAAGTTGGTTAGCGACTTCTCATTTTGTTCTAGGATTCTTCTTTTTCGTAGGCCATTTATGGCACGCGGGAAGGGCTCGTGCAGCTGCAGCAGGATTTGAAAAAGGAATTGATCGTGATTTTGAACCTGTTCTTTCTATGACTCCTCTTAACTAACTGAGACAAAAGATACAATACTTTAAGGAGCAATCAATTGGATTCTACAATACCTATTGATTGGCTAGATCAAGTCATAATTAACTTCATTCTAAAGTTTTTCTTTTTCTGTCCGATTTTTTCAATTCGATCTAATCTTTTTTTTATGTATGGCTCGGCTAGGTGGGATAGCCGAGCCATTCCCCTTTATAATATTTTATGTATGGCTCGGCTAGTGTATGGCTCGGCTAGGTGGGATAGCCGAGCCATTCCCCTTTATAATACTAGGCTGCTCAAAAAGAATCAAACCAATAAAGACATAAATAGAGTCACCGAGAAAAGGAGAGAGAGGGATTCGAACCCTCGATAGTTCGCAAAGAACTATACCGGTTTTCAAGACCGGAGCTATCAACCACTCGGCCATCTCTCCCGAAGAGACTCTCATTTCTATTTTATTCTTTTTTTTTTATTCCATATTATTCTTTTTTTTTATGGAATAAAAAAAGAATTTAACCATAAAAGTTGCGACTCTCGCTGTACGATAGAAAGCTAGTCTAGAAAGATATTCGGTGTGATTCAATGCCTCTATTCTATCTAAATAGAACTATTCTATCTAAAAAGACTAAAAAGAAATGCAGGATTTCATCTGAACATTTCTAAAGTGAAGGAAAAAACGACTCTCGGCCTCCTGTTCTAATTTCGAATAAGGGGAGCAAGAAGTGATAATAATCTAGAATCACTAGATTCGGGGTAGAATCCACTATGATGCGTTTTTTTTTTTTACAATTTTTGACTTCTAAAAGGATCAAATGGTAGAGTACTTTTGTTAGTATGGAGGATTAGAAAGATGACTATTGCTTTCCAATTGGCTGTTTTTGCATTAATTGCTACTTCATCCATTTTATTGATTAGTGTACCCGTTGTTTTTTCTTCTCCAGAGGGTTGGTCAAGTAAAAAAAATGTTGTATTTTCCGGCACATCATTATGGATTGGATTAGTCTTTCTAGTGGGTATCCTTAATTCTTTCATCTCTTAAACCTATTCGCGCAAAATCAAAATTGTTCAAGATAAAATGGCCCCCCCGCATTATTTCTGGTTGCGAGACACATTCCATACACTTCAATACACAATAAGGGTCAATAGAAGTCTCCAAAATACCAAATACAAATAAAGAAAAGAATAAATTGAAATTTGAGGGAGGGGTCAACCTGTTTTGTAATTTTGCAATGTCATTAAATGGCAAGTGAAATAGAATGGGATAGGATAAAAAAGGCTTATATCTTTGAAAAAATTATTGAAATAGACTCTCAATCAGAATTTTCGAATTCTTTTCGTATTCTATATCTAAGTTCTTTTTATTCATCTAATTTCTTTCTAATTGCTTTTTTTTATTACATCTTTGATTCCATAATTCAAATTAGATTCCATTATAAGAATTAGATTCTTATTAGAATCTATAGATATTCTATAGTATAAATAGAATATAGAGTCTAATATTTATCTATTATAGATAGAGAATTCTATATCTATTCTGTACTATGCTACATCTATCGAATAGGAATTCCCCCAGAAAGAATATCTGGCATAGCTGTTCACAAATATGATC